AACCTAATATTCTTGCAGAATATATAGCTTTACAATTAAAAAATAGAGTTTCATTTCGAAAGGCAATGAAAAAAGCTATTGAATTAACTGAACAAACGGATACAAAAGGAATTCAAGTACAAATTGCAGGGCGTATCGACGGAAAAGAGATTGCACGTGTCGAATGGATCAGAGAAGGTAGAGTTCCTTTACAAACAATTCGGGCTAAAATTGATCACTGCTCCCATACAATTAGAACTATCTATGGAGTTTTAGGCATAAAAATTTGGATATTTGTAAACCAAGAATAAGAATAATGGACCTTTAGTTATCTCACCATTCTCCTGAGCAATAGAAAAATTTTTTAAACTTTCTTATTTTATTTTTTACCTTAATAAAAAATAAAATTAAAAATTAATCAAAGAAAAACAAATAATATTATAATTCTATAAGGTTGAATAAAAATTCGATTTACTCTTTAATTTAGGTTTCGTATAATTGCTATGCTTAGTGTGTGACTCGTTCGTTTTAGTTTTTTTATAATTTAGATTGCAAAAAAAAAGCTGACCCCAGTATAAACTTAGTAACTATAAAAAATAAAAAAACTCAAAACTAATAACCAACTTATTGCTTCGTATTGTAGAGATCCCAAGAACCAGTCACTATATGACTGAATCGATCATATAGTTGTAGCAACTGAAATTCTTTTCATAAAAAAAATTGAATTATGAATTGTGAAACAAAATAAAGGGGGATGCGGAAAAATGGAAGGATGAGAGAAAGAGAGAATAAAGATCTCGATGATATATGATTCCAATATGTATGGTTTATGAAAAATTACCCCATAAAAAAAGGCAGTGTGATAAAGCATCAACATCAATATATTAAAACGAAATAAAATTTAAACTATGAAATAAATAATAAAAATAATAAATAATCTAATCAATATAAATAAATTTATATATAATATAGATATTATCTATACTAAATACTAAATAAGCTAATAAGATAGATAAATAAATAATAAGAAAAAAATAAGATAGAAAAGGATATAAATAATAGAAAATAGAGTAATAATTGAATCGAGCTTCGGGTTAAGAAAACTGAGAAGATTGACTCGGAAACAAATAACCGATTTTGTTGGTAGCTCCATTGCAGAGTTCAGGCCTAAGCATTAATGGAGAAGCTATGGGAACGATGGAACCTGTGACTACATAGGATTTATTTGATTGAAAAATAATCAATCCTAATGATTCATTGGGTAGGATGGCGGAATGAACCAAGAATAAATGGATTTCTTCTGAATGGTCATGAAATGACCCTACAAATAAAGGAGAAAAGAGTCAATATTCGCCCGCGTACCCTTTTGTTTTATATTTATTTTCTTCATTATTATATTTTTTTTTTTATTATTATTATAATATTTATTTTTTAATTTATTTTTCATTTATTGGATTAGTATTGGAATGATTCAATAGAGGTAAAGTTAAATACTTTAGAAAAATTTATAAAAGTAAAAGAAATAAGCATTATCTATAAACAAACACGTCTAGTTATATATGCAGCTCCCTATGTAACAAACTCAATATACTATTCAATATAAATATAAAAAAATTAGAATTAATATATTATTTATTTTGATAGAATGAAATACATGTGTATATGTAAAATTATTGAATAATTTAATTCGCGAGGAGCTGGATGAGAAGAAACTCTCATGTCCGGTTCTGCAGTAGAGATGGAATTCAGAAGCAACCATCAACTATGACCCCAAAAGAACCCGATTTCGTAAACAACATAGAGGTAGAATGAAGGGAATATCTTGCCGAGGCAATCATATTTGTTTCGGAAGATATGCTCTTCAGGCACTTGAACCTGCTTGGATCACAGCTAGACAAATAGAAGCAGGGCGAAGAGCAATGACACGATATGCACGTCGTGGTGGAAAGATATGGGTACGTATCTTTCCCGACAAACCTGTTACAGTAAGACCCACGGAAACACGTATGGGTTCGGGGAAGGGATCCCCCGAATATTGGGTATCCGTTGTTAAACCGGGCCGAATACTTTATGAAATGAGTGGAGTATCAGAAACTGTAGCTAAAGCAGCTATGAAAATAGCTGCATGCAAAATGCCTATACGAACTCAATTTTTTATTTATATTTCAGGATCAGTATAGGTAAACAAAAGTAAGTAAAGGTGTATTGAGAATGAAAAAACACCCGAATATTTTTTTATCTCTGGACAGACAATATTTATTTTTTCCCTTGTCCCTTGCATTAAAATAAGAGATTAAAAAAAAATGATATGATTCAACCTCAGACCTTTTTAAATGTAGCGGATAACAGCGGAGCTCGAGAGTTGATGTGTATTCGAATCATAGGAACTGGTAATCAACGATATGCTCATATTGGCGATGTTATTGTTGCTGTAATCAAAGAAGCAGTGCCTAACATGCCTCTAGAAAGATCAGAAGTAATTAGAGCTGTGATTGTACGCACGTGTAAAGAACTCAAACGCGACAATGGCATGATAATACGATATGATGACAATGCAGCGGTTATCATTGATCAAGAAGGAAATCCAAAAGGAACTAGAATTTTTGGTGCGATTGCTCGGGAATTGAGACAGTTGAATTTTACTAAAATAGTTTCATTAGCACCCGAAGTGATTTAGTCTTCTAAATCAGACTAGTAGGTTAAAATAGGACATACTAGTTTATATATTTCTATTCTATTATTATTATATATTCTTATATATTTATATATTCTATTATTCGAGTATTTATATTTTATATATTATTTCGAGTTAAATATTCTAATTATAATATAATATTATAAATACTATCCTATTTCTAGTTATATCATAGTATAGATATAGAATAGAATATAGAATTTAAATTATATAAATTATAGAATTCGAATATCTGAAATAGATCCGATTAGTAGATCGTGTCTCATGCATATACTTTTAATTTATAATTAAAAATTAATTTTTTTTAATTTAAAAATAAAAAAATTAAAATAAAACAAAAAAAACATGTTGATTATATAAAAATGAGGAGGCACCGATAACTATAGTTCGTCATGGGTAGGGACATTATTTCCGATATAATAACTTCTATAAGAAATGCTGACATGGATAAAAAGGGAAGTGTTCAAATAGCATCTACTAATATCACTAAAAATATTGTGAAAATACTTTTACGAGAAGGTTTTATTGAAAACGTTCGAAAACATCAAGAAAGTAAAAAAAAATTCTTGGTTTTAACCTTACGGCATAGAAAGACTAGGAAAGGGAATAAAATAATTTTAAAGCGTATCAGCCGACCCGGTCTACGAATCTATTCCAACTATCAACGAATTCCTAAGATTTTAGGCGGAATGGGGATTGTAATTCTTTCTACTTCTAGAGGTATAATGACAGATCGAGAAGCTCGACTAGAAAAAATTGGAGGAGAAATTTTGTGTTATATATGGTGATTCTCCTGCGGTACCTTAATACTCTCTCGAACTTACTATCTCTAAAATAGAGAGGAGAAGTGAATTATAGAACTCTTCCTCTAGTAGTTGATACTTAAAGGGGGTTATCTGGAATGAAAGAACAAAAATTGATTCATGAGGGTTTAATTACTGAATCACTTCCCAACGGTATGTTTCGAGTTCGGTTAGATAATCAAGATCTAATTCTAGGTTATATTTCAGGTAGAATCCGGCGAAGTTTTATACGTATACTACCCGGAGATAGAGTAAAAATAGAAATGAGTCGTTATGATTCAACCAGGGGACGCATAATTTATAGACTTCGAAAAAAAGATTCGAACGATTAGATCATTCTTTTAAACATCCCTCTCGTAGGGGTATAATTTTAAATTTTTAAAATTAAATAAACTGATTAAAAAAAAAAATAGATTCAGAATGAAGTTAAGGAATAAAAAATATGAAAATAAGGACTTCTGTTCGTAAAATTTGTGAAAAATGTCGCCTGATCCGTAGGCGTGGTCGAATTATAGTAATTTGTTCCAATCCGAGACATAAACAGAGACAGGGATAATTCTTCTCAAGTTCTAAATAAAGAACTTTATAAAATAAAAAAAACCCATGTCGAAAGAAAAAGGATCCGTTTTCATATAAAATGGATATTCCCGTATCTTTATGTATATTTCTGATTCTTCCTTATTTTTTTTATTCTTATGAATATGAGATAATAAAATATGACAAAACCTATAGCAAAAATTGGTTTACGTAAGAATGCGCGTATTGGTTCACATAAGAATGAACGTAGAATACCGAAAGGAGTTATTCATGTTCAAGCGAGTTTCAACAATACTATTGTAACTGTTACAGACGTACGAGGTCGGGTAGTTTCTTGGGCTTCCGCGGGGACTTCTGGATTCAGAGGCACAAGAAAAGTAACACCTTATGCTGCTCAAGCAGCAGCACAAAATGCTATTCGTACAGTAGTGGATCAGGGTATGCAACGAGCAGAAGTTATGATAAAGGGTCCAGGTCTCGGAAGAGATGCGGCATTACGAGCCATTCGTAGAAGCGGGATACTATTAAGTTTCGTACGTGATGTAACACCCATGCCACATAATGGATGTCGCCCCCCTAAAAAAAGACGTGTGTAGAAATAAGAATTCAAGAGATTCCAAGAGAAATAAATAATTCAATGATCCGATACAATAATCATAAAATAAAGAAAATAAAAATAATAGTATGGTTCGAGAAGAAGTAGCAGGATCCACTCGAACACTACAGTGGAAATGTGTTGAATCAAGAGTAGACAGCAAGCGCCTTTATTATGGTCGTTTCGTTCTGTCCCCGCTTATGAAAGGTCAAGCCGATACCGTAGGTATTGCCATGCGAAGGGCTTTACTTGGAGAAATAGAAGGAACATTTATCACACGTGCAACATCTGAGAATGTGCTGCACGAATATTCTACGATAGTAGGTATTGAAGAATCAGTACATGATATTTTAATAAATTTGAAAGAAATTGTATTGAAAAGTAATCTCTATGGAGTTAGGGACGCATCCATTTGCGTCAGAGGTCCAAAATACATAACCGCTCAAGATATCATCTCACCACCTTCTGTAAAAATAGTTGACACGACACAGCATATAGCTAACCTGACAGAACCAATTGATTTGTGTATTGAATTACAAATCAAGAGAGATCGCAGATATCGTATGAAATCTACAAACGAATCTCATGATGGAAGTTATCCTATAGATACTGTATCCATGCCTGTTCGAAATGCGAATCATAGTATTCATTCTTACGGGGATGGGAATGAAAAACAAGAGATACTCTTTATAGAAGTATGGACGAATGGAAGTTTAACTCCTAAAGAAGCACTTTATGAAGCTTCTCGTAATTTGATTGATTTATTGATTCCCTTTCTACATGCAGAAAAAGAGGACATGAATTTCGAGGAAAATGAAAACAGATTGAATCTACCCCTTTTTTCCTTTCAAGACAGATTCGCTAATTTCAAGAAAAACAAAAAACAAATTCCATTGACATGTATTTTTATTGACCAATCAGAATTGTCTTCCAGGGCCTATAATTGTCTCAAAAGGTCCAATATACATACATTATTGGACCTTTTGAGTCATAGTCAAGAGGATCTTATGAAAATGGAATATTTTCGCATATCTGATGTAAAACAGATATTGGGCACTCTACAGAAGCATTTTTCAATCAATTTACCTAATAAAAAGTGTTAATTTAAAATCCGTTGGAATTATAAATTTTTTTTTTATAAAGAAAAAATAATAGAATGAGTTTTGAATCTACGGTACGATCCATATATCCAAATATATGGGGATCATAATAAGATTATTAGATTGATTCATGTATCTAGGGAAGATCCAGAACCGGATCCTCCTTAGATACCTATGTCGTGGCATTTCACGAGTTAATCAATTTTTAAAAGACCTAAAGTTAGGGATTTCTCAATAGGCAATGTTGCTCCAATACCTAACCAAAGAGCTACTGCAGTACCGATCAAAAAGACTGTTGTAGCTACTGGACGACGAAATGGATTTTGGAATTTATTGACATTCTCCAAAAAGGGTACTGTCAATAATCCTATTGGTACTGAAACCATTAAAAGAACACCCAATAACTTATTTGGTACTGTGCGAAGTATTTGAAATACGGGAAAGAAGTACCATTCGGGTAATATTTCCAACGGAGTTGCAAATGGATCTGCCGGTTCACCAATCATTGACGGCTCTAGAACTGCTAAGCCCACATTACATGCAATAGTGCCTAGAATTACTACTGGAAAAATATATAAAAGATCATTGGGCCATGCGGGTTCTCCATAATAATTATGCCCCATTCCCTTAGCCAATTTAGCTCTTAATACAGGATCATTCAAATCAGGTTTCTTTGTTATTTGGATAGGTGAATTCTTAAGGATCCATCCCCCAAAAGAACCGGACACGAAAATTTTTTATCATCCGGCTCGAGCACAAGAATCAAAAGAATGACAGAAATAGATCCATAGAACATAAATGGGTCCATAGAGAATCTATATTTCATATCATACTTTCATATCATACATATCTACATATACATATATAATGTAGAATGACTCTATAAAAGATTTATGAAATTATATTTTCCCGAGTTGCAACGATTCATTGCTCATTGCAAAAAATTAAGTTCTGGCAAGGAAATGCTCAATATCCAAGTAGGCTTACAAATTGGATCATGATTAAGTGCTTTTTGGATTATCTCATGTCTTTTGTTTGCTATTTATCCCCACAAAAGATTTTCTTACATACAACAATACAAAGTTTTTACTTGTTATTAATAAAGTCTAGCCTCTGTTCTTCCTTAGATCCCTTATTTAACTCCGATAGTATCATAGATCAGGGTCGATGCAAAGGAAATGAATGCATCTCCATACTATTCTAAATTAGATTAGTATCAAATCAAATTAATCAAATATACTAAATTAATCAAATATACTATCTATCTACTATCTGCTATCTAATATCTAATTACTAATAATTTATAATTATAAAATATATAAAATAAAAATAATAAATAAAACAAAGTGGAATAGATAGAACATTGGATCATGCCACATCACTTATTCTAGGGATCTTACGGAGCCTGTTCATGCATAACATGATTCGGGTATGATCATAGAATAGATTCTCCTCAAGCGAACCGGCCTATCCTATGCTACATTAGGGGTATTGACGTGATGGTTGGATGCGGAGACACGTTGGGTTGTGAATTCCAACGTGGCGGATAAAATCATATATCCACATGGACCAATCAATAGTTCAAGTCACACACTCCCATAATCCATCCTCTTTTAGTAAAATATACTTCAACTATTCATAACATCATAACAATACAATACTTCAGAGTTGAAGAGAAGTATCCAAATAACATGCCTTATTTTTTCAATAATCCATATTTGTTTTGTAGCAATGAGATATTTTTGTTCCTCCCCGATATGATAAATTACAAATATATATGATCCGCCTTTT